ATGAACAAATATCTTACACGTTGGCTATTTTCTACTAATCATAAGGATATAGGTACTTTATATTTACTATTTGGTGCTTTTTCTGGGATGGCGGGGACAGCTTCAAGTATGTTAATACGCCTAGAACTGTCCGCCCCAGGTAGTATGTTAGGAGATGATCATCTATATAATGTGATTGTGACATCACATGCTTTATTAATGATTTTCTTCCTGGTAATGCCAGTAATGATAGGGGGATTCGGAAATTGGTTTGTGCCAATTATGATTGGTGCGCCCGATATGGCCTTTCCTAGATTAAACAATATCAGTTTTTGGTTATTACCGCCTTCTCTAATACTATTGGTTGGGTCTATGTTTGTGGAACAGGGGGCAGGGACAGGCTGGACCGTTTATCCCCCACTATCAAGCATTCAAGCCCATTCAGGGGGAGCAGTGGATATGGCTATATTTAGTTTACATCTAGCTGGTGTATCTTCCATTTTAAGTTCTATTAACTTTATAACTACTATAATTAACATGAGGGTTCCTGGTATGAGTATGCATAGATTGCCCCTATTTGTCTGGTCTGTATTAATTACTACAATATTGTTATTATTATCTCTACCAGTGTTAGCTGGTGCAATTACAATGTTATTAACAGATAGAAATTTTAATACAACATTCTTTGACCCTGCGGGAGGGGGAGATCCTATTTTATTCCAGCACTTATTTTGGTTTTTTGGACATCCTGAAGTCTATATATTAATTCTCCCAGGATTTGGTATGGTATCTCAAATTATACCCACATTTTCTGCTAAACAACATATTTTTGGTTATTTAGGTATGGTCTATGCTATGATTTCTATTGGAGTATTAGGATTTATTGTTTGGGCCCACCATATGTTCACCGTTGGTATGGATGTCGATACTCGTGCCTACTTTACTGCTGCCACTATGATTATTGCTGTTCCTACCGGTATTAAGATATTTAGCTGGCTAGCTACTATATATGGGGGAAGCCTGCGGCTTGATACACCTATGTTGTGGGCTATTGGCTTCGTGTTCCTATTTACCATTGGTGGTTTAACTGGAGTTATATTAGCTAATAGTTCATTAGATATAGCACTACACGATACTTATTATGTAGTGGCTCACTTCCATTATGTGTTATCTATGGGGGCCATATTTGCTATATTTGGAGGATACTACTACTGGTTTGGGAAAATTACAGGTTATAGTTATAATGAATTATACGGTAAGATCCATTTCTGGATTATGTTTATCGGAGTTAATTTAACTTTCTTCCCCCAACATTTTTTGGGTTTAGCCGGATTACCTAGAAGATACTCGGATTTTCCTGATGCCTATCAAGATTGGAACTTAGTGAGTTCTTGCGGGGCTGTAATAGCCCTAGTAGGAATTATATGGTTCTTATACTTGTCTTATGAGGCACTGGCAGCCGAAAGACCATTTAAGGGGTGGTCAACTTCGCCTGGCTCGTTAGAATGGTCTTTATCTTCTCCGCCTGCTTTTCATACTTATAATGAATTACCGTTTGTTTATCAGCGTAAATTAAGTCATGGGGATGATTTAAATATTATTTCCACACTACTCCTTTGACCTTGGGGAGTATATAAGGCAATGTGTTCTTCTAATACATGCAAGGCCCTGAGTCGGGGCCCTACTGGTGAGTATAAAACGGATATTATATCGGTTGACGTATTAGAATAGGCGGGATAGTGGCCCACCTGGTCGAAGATGCGTAGTATAGCCACACTTTCACTGAAACAAGGGGAAGACATTTTGGCAGCAGTAGAGAATCTTGTGCAATGAGTAAACGCTTGACACAGGGTTTCACACTGAGGTCTGTCTAACTAAGTGCCAGCAGACGCGGTTAAACTTAGAGGCCCAGTTTTTATTTCACATTAGGCGTTAAGTATGTAGTGAAGCATGAGAATAAAGTAAGGTAAACCTCTTGGTAGCGGTAAAATGTTTGAAGCAAGAGTGGAAGTTCGAAGGTGGAGACTCCTTACTTCGTTCATGGTGCATATTCATGAAATACGAAAGCCTGGATAGCAAACAGGATTAGATACCCTGGTAGTCCTCGCCCTAAACTTATACAATAGCTTTATTAGCAAATAACCTTATTGTGTGCCTGAATACTTTGATCGCAAGATTGAAACTCAAAAGGCTTGGCTGTTCACTGTTTGAATCAGAGGAGCGTGTAATTTAATACGATGATCCGCGTGTCACCTCACCTTTCCTTGAAAGCGAACCACCTACAAAAGGTAGTCCGCTCAGGCATTGCATGGCCGTCGTCAGGATAACAATAAATGTTATCCTTAACCCAATTATGGATTAAGTCAGGTGTCATGGTCTTTATGGAAAGGGATATTATGCGCTACATTCTCTTAAACAATATACACATTAAATTAAGAGGCGGAGATTTTCTGAAACGGGAATCTTAAGTAGGATTTGATAGTAATCGGGAAGTAGAGCGTCCCGGTGAATTCTCACCCAGTGTTAGCACAAATCGCCCGTCGTCCCCTTCAAGTTAAGGATACGAGACGCCCCGCGGCGGGGTTATCCCTCCTTTTCGAGGATGGGTAAGTCGTAACATAGTAAGGGTAAGGGAACTTGTTCTTGGGCCAAGTTGTGCGCGTTCAATACGTACTTGGCCGCCCTCCGTAACTAGGATGATGAGTACTATTATTTCAATTATCTTTAAAACGCTTGCAATAATAATACCTCTGTTAGTGGCTATAGCTTATTTAACTTTAGCAGAGAGAAAGGTATTAGGGTATATGCAAGCACGAAAAGGACCTAATGTAGTTGGTGTCTATGGACTATTACAGCCTTTAGCTGACGGATTAAAATTATTCACTAAAGAGATGGCTATTCCCAATCATGCTAATTTGTCGGTTTATATTGTCGCCCCGATTCTATCGCTTACTTTAGCTTTTTTGGCTTGGGGGGTTATTCCTTTTAGCCCTGGGATTGTGCTGGCTGATATTAATGTTGGTATCTTATATATTTTTGCTATCAGTTCTATTGGGGTGTATGCTATTTTAATGTCTGGTTGGGGAAGTAATTCTAAATATGCATTCTTAGGGGCTATCAGAGCAGCAGCTCAAATGATTAGCTATGAAGTGTGTATAGGGCTTATTCTAATATCAGTAATATTATGTGCAGGTTCTCTTAATATTACTAAGGTTGTTTTAGCTCAAGCCGAGATTTGGTATATAATACCTTTATTTCCAGCTGCTTTAATGTTTTTTGCTTCGGCATTAGCTGAAACTAATCGGGCTCCTTTTGATCTTACCGAGGGAGAATCAGAGTTAGTATCTGGATATAATGTCGAATATTCTAGCATGTCGTTTGCCCTATTCTTTTTAGCTGAATACGGCCATATTATTCTAATGAGCTGTTTGATAAGTTTATTGTTTTTAGGTGGTTGGGCACCTTTTACAGGGATTCTAGGAATGGGCTGCTTAGCCCTTAAAACCACCGTAGTAGTGTTCGCATTTGTGTGGGTGCGAGCTTCTTTCCCTAGAATGAGATATGACCAACTTATGTATTTATTGTGGAAGTCTTACTTGCCTTTCAGTCTTGGTTTAATCGTTTTAGTTTCTGGCCTGTTGATAGGTTTAGATGCAGTGCCTTGCTAGCATTAGGAGATAACCCCCAATATGGGGGGGGGTTAATGCTCACAAGCTTCCTGAGCGCATGCATATGGAATCACCAAACAAAATGTTACGAATAAGAACTCAACACCCAATAATCTCTATTGTGAATGGGGTTCTGGTTGATCTACCAGCTCCTTCTAATATTAGTTATTACTGGAATTTTGGTTCTTTGTTAGGACTTTGTTTAACTATTCAATTGATTACCGGAATATTTTTAGCTATGCATTATTGTTCTGACGTTAGTTTAGCTTTTGACTCAATTTCCCATATTTTAAGAGACGTTAATTATGGTTTTATGTTAAAGTATATTCATGCTAATGGAGCTTCATTATTTTTTCTCTGTGTTTATATCCATATGGGCAGGGGACTCTATTATGGGAGCTACATGAAAATGGACGTTTGGAATATAGGGGTTATAATTTACTTAGTAATGATGTTAACAGCCTTCTTAGGGTATGTATTACCTTGGGGCCAAATGTCCTTTTGGGGAGCAACAGTTATTACTAACTTTTGTTCTGCTATACCTTATATAGGAACAGATATTGTTCAGTGGATTTGGGGAGGATTTAGTGTATCTAACGCGACTCTTAATCGGTTTTTTTCTCTACATTATCTTTTTCCTTTTCTTATAGTTGGATTAGGCATATTACATATTCTTAGTTTACACACAGCCGGGTCAAATAATCCTTTAGGTATTGACTCTAATATAGACAAAGTTACCTTTCATGTTTATTATACTTATAAGGACTTGTTTGGTATAATGGTACTTAGCACTATTTTAATTATACTTTGTTATTTTATGCCTAATGTATTAGGTGATCCTGAAAATTTCATCCAAGCCAATCCTTTAGTAACTCCTGTTCATATCCAACCAGAATGGTACTTCTTATTTGCATACGCTATATTACGCTCTATACCCAACAAACTTGGGGGGGTCTTGGCTATGGTATTTAGTATCTTGGTGTTATTATTATTGCCCCTTATTCATACTAGTAAATTGAGAGCTTTAACGTTTAGGCCTTTAGGTAAAATAGCATTTTGGTTTTTAGTGGCTGATTTTATACTATTAACCTGGTTGGGGGCCAATCCAGTAGAGGAGCCTTATGTTATGGTTGGTCAATTTGCTTCTATATTTTACTTTACCTACTTTTTATTGTTAATCCCCCTGTTAGGTTGGGTAGAAAATTATTTACTGAAATAGCCCCCCTTAATCTTGGGTAACTTTTTGTTGTTGGTAATAAGCCTCACTGAATAGACAGGTTGTCGGCATGCTTATAGACCAACCGGCCCCTGCTTTTCTATAGCTTATCACCCCAAGGTAAATCAGATAAGTGTAAGTATTTACGACAATTTACACATATTCTATGACACTGGAGAGCCGGCGGCCTCCTTAATATCAGATGAATAGCTTATTTATCATAATATCCTTAGGAATAGTTGTAGCTAGTTTTATGGTCATATCTACGCCGAATCCTGTTTATTCAGTATTCTGGTTAGTTATTGCCTTTGTTAATGCTGCTGTTATGTTTATATCGTTGGAATTAGACTACATAGGCCTAATATTTATAATTGTCTATGTGGGGGCTATCGCTATTTTATTCCTGTTCGTAATTATGTTAATTCAACAGCCTAATAAGGTATATTCTCAAGATCACTCGCATTTTTTACCTGTAGGATTATCTGTTATATTCCTATTTTCTAGTTTACTCACCAATAGCCCGAAATATATCAGCAATCCTGTTATAGGGTCTAAAACTAACATTGGAGCAATTGGAAGTCATCTTTATACAACTTATTATGAGTTAGTGTTAATTGCTAGTTTGGTGTTACTAGTAGCTATGATAGGGGCCATATTATTAGCCAAGCAACCAAATTCACCTTTTTTGTATAATTTCTATGGTGAATCATTACGTAGTAGGCAAGATCTCTTCCTACAAATCAGCAGAGAGCACCTTTAGGTGCCTTCTGGCCAAGTGCTAGTGCACGTCTCCGCTTAGAAACATGGAGTTCAAAGGAATACTAATACTACTTATCGTTAGCGGGACATTATCAATTCTAATCTTAGGGGCATCTTATCTATTAGGATATAAACAACCCGATATGGAAAAAGTGTCAGTCTATGAATGTGGGTTTGATCCTTTTGATAACCCGGGAAATCCCTTTTCCGTTAGATTCTTCTTAATTGGTATCTTGTTTTTAATATTTGATCTTGAAATATCTTTTTTATTTCCCTGGGCTGTCACATATATGGGCCTACCTTTATTTGGATATTGGGTTATTATGTTATTTTTATTTATCTTAACTTTAGGGTTAATTTATGAGTGGATAGAAGGGGGCTTAGAGTGGGAAAACTAGCCTCTAATTGGTATAGCGTATGTCTTATTTAATATTGTCAATTGTCATCTTATTAATCGGAATTTTAGGTATTATTCTTAATAGAAGCAATTTAATTATTATGTTAATGTGTGTAGAGCTAGTTTTACTGGCCTCTACTATTTTGCTTCTATTTGAGTCTCGTGTGCTTTACACGCTTTTTGGTCAAATTTTTGCGATTGTAATTCTAACTGTTGCAGCTGCCGAATCTGCTATCGGTTTAGCCATTATGGTTAACTATTACCGTTTACGTGGTACAATTGCTGTTCGAGCCTTAAATTTATTAAGAGGTTAACTCCTAATTAGAAATGAGCCAAATACCTATGCAATATTTTAACTTAGCGGAGGAAAATTATTCTAAGTATGGATTATCAGTAATACAGCTTATACAGATTGGTAAGTTCTATGAACTTTGGCATGAGCCTGATACTCGTAGTAAGCAACAAGCATACTTTCAAGCCGAGTTATTAGTTGAGTCATCCATGCGAAGTGGGCCTTTGGGGGCAACGCCACCTATTGAACAAGTTGCCTCGTCACTTGATATGAGAATAACGTCGCCCGGTAAAAGATCCTTGCTTCAAATGGGGTTTCCAATTTATTCCCTTACTACCCACCTAAGTACCTTGTTGGATAAAGGTTGGACTGTTATAGTTATCGATGAATTAGTCACTGGTAAATCGGGACCAAAACAACGCGCAGTGTCTCAGGTCTATTCTCCTAGTTGTAATTTAGAGGACTGTTCGGAGTTATCCTATGTGTTATCGATTTATTTTTCTCAAGACGACTTATTAGGTATTACTTTATTTTCAGCCATGAGTGGGCATAGTATAATGTTTCCTGTCTCTTGGACGGACAGAGACAAAGTGGCCCGGTTATTAATTAGCTATCGTGTTAGAGAAATAGTAATTTGGGTAAACTTGGGGGTTGGCTTAGATATTTTAACAAATAAAATATATAATTTGTTAATTGATTGAAATTTATTCCCCTCTGAGCCCAATGCTAAAATTGAAGTTATGGGAGAAACACTAACCAACTTGCCGTGTTATTTATCTTATAGGTACGAAAATAATAATAAGGAGTGGCTTTTGCTCCATGTTTATGTGGGCATTAACGCAGAGTGGTTTAACAAAAATTATCAAAAATATACCCTTAGTAAGATATTTCAAAGTACTTGGACAGAAAATGTTAATCAGGTAAATTTAATTAGCCTTTTAGGAGTATTACACTTTATTAACGATCGAAATCCTGATCTTATTAAAAACCTCCAGCTCCCCGAGTGTTACAATTCTGCTGTTAGCCCCCTAAACTTAATATTATGTAATCGAGCAGAATATCAATTGGACTTATTGCCTAAGGGAGGAAAACTGGGCGGGCTACTTAGTTTGGTTGATTACTGTTCTACTGCAATGGGTAAAAGACTACTTAAATTCAGACTTCTTAACCCCATTACAGATTATTATGAATTAAATCTCCGTTATGAGGAGATTGCTACATTTAAACAATTAATTGACAAGAAAATATTTGACAATTTCGAGTTAAAACACATTAAAGATTTATCTTCTTTACATCGTCAATGGGCAATATGTGCCTCGAGTGATACTGCCTTGCCACCTAAAAAGTTAAGTAAAATTTACCATTCTTATTTGTTTGCTAGTCAACTAATAAGTAAGTTAACAAATAATAAATGAATTAATGTTCAATTACCCCCCTCAGTCGGGCCCCAACTAGAATCGCTAATTGAGGAAATAGGCCGAGTTTTCCAGGTAGATAGCCTTTTAGGTGATTTTAAATATGTATTACGGCCAACTGATAATTTAACTAACCTCCTTGCACAACAACAAATTTTAAGGGCCCAACTTACAGAGTGGGCCGAACAGACTTCAAATATTGTGTTTCAAGACACAATTTCTATTAAAGCTGAATATTTTAATAAAGAGGGCTATGCTTTCGCTATTTCGTATAAAAAGTTAGTTAAGTTAGAACATTACATGACTAACGCCCCCATGTCCGATAATCCAATTATTGTGTTGGGTAAAAGAGGAAGTAGCCTTATAATAACTAGTTCCACCATTCAAAAAGTCTCAATCAAATTAAGTTTATTAGAAGAGCAAATTAATACTTATGTTAAACAAACTTATAACCGGGAACTTAAAAGATTATATTTTAGTTATTCTGATCTGTTTTTACCCTTAGTAAATATGATTTCTAGATTAGATGTTGCACTAAGCGGGGCTATTGCGGCTATTAAGTTCAATTATACTAAACCCTGCTTAACGAAACACCAACAAACCAGGGGATTAATTGAAGCAATTAACCTGCGACACCCACTAGTAGAACAGTTGAACACTCAAGAAGAATGTGTAGCCCATAATATTAGTTTAGAGGATAAGGGAATGTTAATATTCTCAGTAAATGGTGCAGGAAAATCTACTCTACTTAGAACAATTGGAGTAAACGTAATCTTAGCTCAAGCAGGAATGTATGTAGCTGCAGACTCATTTAGGTTAAGACCTTATCACTATTTAATTACTCGTATTTTGGGGGGGGATGATCTTCATAAAGGCCAAGGTACTTTTGAGGTCGAAATGAGAGATCTTTCAACTATATTAAAGCTAGCTAATTATAACAGTTTAATATTAGGGGACGAAATTTGTCATGGAACAGAAGTCAGTTCAGGGACAGCAATATTAGCTGCAACAATTGAAAGATTAACAGCTGCACAAACTAGTTTTGTTCTTTCTACTCATTTACATCAAGTTTTTTCTTTAATTGATTCGCCAGTTCGGTGCTATCATTTATCTGTTATGCAACAAAAAGATTTGGGCCTAATTTATGAACGTAAATTAAAACCTGGTCCGGGACCCTCCCAATATGGCATTGAAGTTATGGGCCACATAATTAATGACAAAAAATTTTATAATAGTGCTTTAAAATATCGTAAACTTATTAACTGGGAGCCACCATCCCGAAGTGGGTTAAGTTCTTTAGCAGTATTCCGCCCTTCTAAATATAATGCTCAAGTTTTTATTGATTCGTGTGAAATATGCGGAGCTCCAGCGGAAGCTATCCACCACATTCAACCTGAAAAATTATGTAATAGAAGGTCTAACTTGGTGCCAGTCTGCTCAAGCTGTCATTTAGATATTCATAGAAATAAGATCTCTATTTTAGGTTGAAAGAGAACCCCGGGACATAGGAAATTATATTGGGTTTATCTTAATGAGTCTTTAGACAGTGGAACTGAGTAAAGTCTAGGGTCTATCGGTAAGGACGTGAAATACGAAATAACAAGGGAGAGACTTTGAACTTGTTTATCCTAACTGAAAAGGGTAAGTTGAATAGTTAATTGAAACATCTTACTAAACTATGAGGAATACATCAACTGAGATTCCGTGCGTAGCGGCGAGCGATAGCGGAGAAATTGTCTTAAACAGATAATTAAGATGATTGGACATCTAGACTAAACCCCGATAGACACCTATAGAGAAAGTACCGTGAGGGAAAGACTCAGAATTGGTTCTAAAAGTTACCTTTTGCATAATGGGCCTGCAAGACAAGATTTGGCAAGCTTAAGTAGTAAATGAAGGCGTAGTGATAGCAAGACAAACTCGTTAGTCAAATTTTCCCGAAACCAAGTGATCTAACCATGGCCAGGTAGCTATGCTGACCGAACCAGTGATTGTGGCAAAAATCTTGGATGAGCTGTGGTTAGCGGTGAAATACTAGTCGAACTTGGATATAGCTGGTTCTCTACGAAACTTATCTTAGTAAGGCGCCCCAAGCTGATTCGCCCCCAAACCCCGGGGGTTTGAATTACTGGTGTAGTAAGACTATGGCGATAAGGCCCCTAGTCAAGAGGGGGAAGCCCCAACCAGAAATTAAAGTCACTAATACAGATTAAGTGTATAAAGAGGGCTCAACTTAGACAAACAGAAAGTAGGCTTGGAAACAGCCATCTGCACAGGAAAACGTAAAAGTTCACTGAATGAGCCAGGGACCTCTAATAATTAAGGCGGCTAAATCTGTAACTGAAATTCTGGAAGCCAGACCGTAAGGAAGCATCAACTGGCTTGTTAGTAGAGCGTTCTGTAGGCACGATATGTGCGCACCTTGTAAGATAAACAGAAGTGATAATGCAGGCATGAGTAGTACAAGATTAACTCCCAAATAAATATATATATATGTATACAGCTTCTAAGGACATTATGCCCGATGAATTATAATTTTTATACCTGTTCAGGAAAAATATTATGGTACTTCGTACCTTCAACTGTTATTTATGGGATTTATATCTAGGCATAATTTCTCTTAAGGAACTCGGCAAAATAAGATCTCGACTGTTTACCAAAAACATAGCTCTCTGCTAAAGGCTACTTAAGTATAGGGGGTGAATTCTGCCCAATGGTTGTACAGTGAAACTAAGTACTAACGTATAAAGCGAAACCCAACTGAATGGCCGCGGTAACTCTGACCGTGATAATGTAGCACAATAAATAGCCAATTAATTGTTGGCGGGTATGAATGGAACCACGAGGGTTTTACTGTCTCAAGAGGAAAGCCGATGAAATTATAGTTGTAGTGAAGATACTACATAGACATTGTAAGACGAAAAGACCCTATCGAGCTTTACTGGATACCGATAGCGTTAACTCAAAATGATCGATACTAAGTATTCTAATTTTGAGTTAATAATTTTTGTTGGTGGGACAGTTTAGTTGGGGCGACTGCCTTTGAATAAGAAACGAAGGCGAGCTTATGGTATACAAAGCTAATCTCATTAGCCTGACAGTGAGGGGGACACCCCTAGCTGGCACAAGGACTACATCCTATGTGGGCGATAATGACCCGATATAATTGTCCAAAATAAATATCGAAAGCGAATAAAAGCTACCGTAGGGATAACAGCGTAATATTGTCGGAGAGTTCTTATCGAGGACAGTGTTTGCGACCTCGATGTTGAATTGCGGTGCCCTGGTGCTGTAGAAGGTACCCTAGGTTGGTCTGTTCGACCATGAAAACCGTACATGATTTGAGTTCAGAGCGTGGTGACACAGCTCGGTTTCTATCTACAATGTTCAATCCCAACTTTTTTGAGTCCTAGTACGCAAGGAATGGTCTCAGCGATGCTCGACTATATTGGCCCCATCGATGTAATTAACTTCTGGCTGCTGCAAAGAAGGAGAACAAAAGGTTTAGGGATTAATAAGATCACCTTCTTATATGCCATGTGGGTGCATAGCCCCTGGCATACTATGGAATTAACACTAGGGCTCATCATACTAATAGTGTTGACGTATGGATTAAAGGCCCCTACTTTAAGATTAGCTATGCTACTTGCGGGGGCTGCTGGGCTATTAGCTGTGCCCCACCTACTATGTTGGACACAGGCGATTAAGATGTTGGTGATGCTTAGTGGGTTAGCTATACTATGTATGCTGGACCATCAAACATCGCATCGATCAAGCTCTTTATTGATTTTATTAGTGATCTTAGGTAATTTATTACTTATTGGGTCAACAAATTTAATTTCTATATATTTAGCATTAGAAATGCAAACATTATGTATGTTTATCTTAGTGGCTTATAATAAAAACTCATTATTATCGGCAGAAGCTGGGCTGAAATACTTCGTGTTGGGGGCACTATCTTCGGGGTTGTTCCTGTTTGGTTGCGCCTTAATTTATGGCTCCACAGGAGAGCTTGAGCTTCAATTTATTCGTATGAGCATAGTATCTTATGAGATATTAGCTGGTAAATGTTTTATTACTATCTCATTGTTATTTAAAGTATCTGCAGCCCCATTTCATATGTGGGCCCCCGATGTCTACGAGGGGGCTCCAACTTGGGTAGCTGCGCTATTATCTATCGTGCCTAAACTGGGAGTACTAGCTATTATAGTACAAATAGGCTTAAATGAAATGGGGTTATTAATAGCCGGATTAATTTCTTTGATTGTCGGGGCTATAGGAGCTTTGAATCAAACTCGAATAAAAAGACTACTAGCTTATAGCGGGATAAGTCACATGGGGTTTGTGTTGCTTGGAATAGCCATTGGGTCTATAGAAAGTCTTCAGGCGAGTTTAATGTATATAGGTGCCTATATAATAACTCAAGTTCTACTTTGGTCTGTAGTACTAATTATATCCCCTAAAAGAGACATGCTTATTGAATTTAGTGGTGTTTCAAGATTAAGCCCAATGTTAGCACTAGCATTAGCTACAGGTTTATTGTCTACTGCAGGAATTCCCCCTTTAATTGGGTTTTTAACTAAATGGTATATTATCTTAGCAGCTGTTGGTAAAGGTTACTATATTAGCGCTTTAACAGCTTTAGTTTGTTCCGTGATAGCTGGAGTTTATTACCTTAGATTAGTTAAAATTATGTTTTATCAACCTTTGTCAACGCCTTTAGTAATAACAAAGATACTAAATTCTCCACGTGGCAGCGTAGCACCGGAGGAAACGGGCTTAGGCAAGGCAATATTAATAGGGGCAAGTTTATATTTAGTATTAACAATTATAGTATGTCCTAGTTTGTTCTTTCAGTTAACACATTTAATTATTTTAGATTTATTCCCATGTATCTTCTAGTTATATTAATACCACTACTAAGCGCAGTCGGAAGCGGACTAGGGGGTCGCCATCTAGGAAGAAAGGGGGCTGGCCTGTTAAGTTCTGTGTGTGTTCTCGCCAGTAGCCTTCTCTCTTTTGTATTATGTTATGAAATCCTTATTAATGGGGCTACAGTATATATAGAGTTAGGCAGATGGATAGAGTCAGATTTACTAATGACTAGCTTTGGCTTCCAATTTGATATGGTAACAGCTGTAATGTTAATAGTAGTAACCACAATTAGCGGGCTAGTTCATGTATATTCTACAAGTTATATGAGAGAAGACCCCCATTTACCTAGATTTATGAGCTATCTGTCTCTATTTACCTTTTTTATGTTAGTTTTAGTTACTAGTAATAATTATGTGCAATTATTTATTGGTTGGGAAGGTGTCGGTTTATGTTCTTATTTATTAATTAACTTTTGGTTTACGCGTATACAAGCTAATAAAGCAGCAATTAAGGCAATGTTAATTAATAGAATAGGGGATATAGGATTAATGCTAGCTATTATATTAATCTGGAAAGAATTTGGGGTATTAGATTACTGTAGTTTATTCTCCGCCTTATCATCATCTTCAGCTTGTACTTGTATTTGTATACTACTAACTATAGGGGCCGTAGGAAAATCTGCCCAATTAGGGTTGCATACTTGGTTGCCGGATGCTATGGAGGGCCCCACACCTGTTTCGGCCCTAATTCACGCAGCGACAATGGTGACAGCAGGGGTGTTTTTAATTATAAGATCAGCTCCCCTTTTTGATTACTCTCCAACTGCAACAATTATTGTGGGGTTAGTTGGCTCCTTAACTGCTTTTTTTGCAGCTACAGTAGGATTAGTCCAATCGGATATAAAAAAAGTTATTGCTTATTCTACTTGTAGTCAATTAGGATATATGGTAATGGCTTGTGGCACTTATAGCTGTCTAAGTAGTTTATATCATCTATTAACTCATGCTTTCTTTAAGGCTTTATTATTCTTGGGGGCGGGCTCAATAATTCATGCTCTTTTAGATGAACAAGATCTTAGAAAAATGGGGGGGATAATCCGGGGCCTACCTTTAACATATGTATTAATGTTGATTGGTTCATTGTCTTTAGCTGGCTTTCCCTATTTATCTGGATTTTACTCTAAAGATTTAATATTGGAATTAACTTATAATAATTATTGTTTAATATCTATTTATTGGTTAGCTTCAATTACAGCCTTCTTAACTGCTTTTTATTCATTCCGATTAATCTACTTAAGTTTTGTGTCTAAGCCTAATTTAACACGTATAAGCGCACAACACTTACAAGAAGCTGATTGGAACTTATTGGGTCCTTTATTAGTATTAGCAGCAGGAAGTATATTAGTTGGTTATATTGCCCAAAATATGGTGTTTGCGCCGGGGATACGTCCCTTGCCGCTTGTGCCTACAATAGTTTCTTTAGCACCAGTTATTATGTCCGTAACAGGTATATTACTAGTGTTTATACTTCGTCCATATGTTGTCTATTATATTACACGCCCCAGCATATATGGTTTTTTATTTTATGCCTGGGAGTTTAATCAAATAGCAAATTATTATATTGGAAGCGCAGTTTGGAAGTTCGGCCATTTTGTGTCTTATCGTACTATAGATAGGGGAGTTTTAGAGATTTTAGGCCCCACTGGAATAGCTCGATTCATGGTTGAGAGAACTAAAGAGTTAAGCAGCCTACAATCTGGTTTATTATTTAATTATGCATTAATGATATTAGTTGGAACAGCTATCGCACTTAAGTACCTAGTCGCAAATTAGAAACAGGTTCTTTTCCAAGTCCGGAGTAATATCCTAAAATAGGAGAAAACTAGCCGCAAGGTAGTGGCTAGTAATTATATTAATATGATATTAACTTGTATAGTTGGCTCTATATTAGTAAGTATAGTAATTATAGCATTAATTCCCAGGGAAAATAGTCTGAAACTACGCCAGCAAGCGTTAGAGTGGTCTCTGATTACATTTGCTCTTTCTATTTTATTATTAGTTAACCTTCATCAAGAAGCTCAATTTCAACAGATAATAGAATTCAATTGGGTAAGTACAATAGGTTGGTTTGAAGGTTCTCCAATATTGTTTGCTATTGACGGGATCTCTATATTTTTCATTGTACTAAGTACTTTATTAACCCCTATTTGTATCTTAGTAAGTTGGAATAGTATTAAGTTTCTTGTTAAGGAGTTTATTATATGCCTTTTAGGCATGGAGTTACTATTAATTGGGGTATTTTCAACATTAGATCTGTTAATATTTTATGTGCTATTTGAGAGCATATTAATACCTATGTTCTTAATAATCGGAGTGTGGGGAGCTCGGGCAGAGAAGATAAAAGCTGCCTATTATTTCTTTTTTTATACTTTAGTTGGTTCAATATTAATGTTACTTAGCATAGCAGTTATTTATAGAATAACGGGCACAACCGACTACTTATCTTTAACTAACATTCAAATTGATAATAACATTCAAATTTGGTTATTTGTGGGTTTCTTCCTTAGTTTAGCAGTTAAAATACCTATGATCCCCTTTCATATATGGTTGCCTCTTGCGCATGTTGAGGCTCCTTTAGCTGGTTCAGTGATTCTGGCTGGAATATTATTAAAATTAGGGGGTTATGGATTCATTAGATTCGCTTGGCCTCTTTTCCCAGAAGCAACAGAGTATTTAGCACCAATCATATTAACGTTATCATTAATAGCAGTAATATATGGAAGTTTAACTACTTGCAGACAGGTAGATGCGAAACGTCTGATAGCCTATTCCTCGGTAGCTCATATGGGAATAGTAACAATAGGCTTATTTACTCATACGATGGAGGGTTTAATAGCCTCTATATTCTTAATGATAGCCCATGGAGTGGTTAGCCCCGCTTTATTTATAGCAGTAACGCTGCTCTATGAGAGACATCACACAAGGTTAATTAGGTATTATAGGGGAGTAGTTATGACTATGCCCCTATTTTCTATCATATTTATGGTGTTTACTTTAGCTAATATTGCTGTTCCTCTTAGTTGTAACTTTGTCGGAGAATTTTTATCCTTAGTGGCTGCTTTTTCTACTAGTACATCATTAGGTATTCTTACCTCAACTAGTATGGTCATAGCTGCTGCTTATTCGTTATATTTATATAATAGAATTTGTTTTGGGCAACTTTCTCCATATTTAATATTTTCGAGAGATATTAATAGACGAGAGTTTAATGGGCAATTACCGCTAATAGTAGCTATTGTATTATTGGGGGTAGTTCCATACCCCCTAATCGAGTTAGTTCGTGTATGTTTGCCCAGATTTTTATAATTTTCCTCTTTCCTGTGCCTACTTGGTTTTTATGTGTGTGTGTGTGTGTGTGTGTGTGTACTTATTTTTAATGGTGGTAGGGGCAGGAGTTGAACCTACATAACCAGATTATGAGTCTGAGAACTTACCGTTAGTTGACCCTACAAGCTGAGCTTATCTAAACACTATGTAACCGGGGCCCGGGCTAAGACCCCCACCAATAAATACATACATACAAAAACAACCAAACCACATCTACAAAATGCCAATACCAACTAGCAGCCTCAAAACCAAAATGATGATGACGAGTATAGTGATAACCTATTAGTCTAGCTAGACACACAGTCAAAAATACAGTCCCTATTATAACATGAAAACCATGAAAACCTGTGGCCATAAAAAAGGTTGAACCATAGACGGAGTCGGAAATCGCAAAGGGCGCTTCGTAATACTCCATAGCTTGTAGGGCTGTGAATTGAATTCCAAGGATTACGGTACAAGTCAGTGATTGTATGGCCTCTAATCTTTGTCCGCTAACTATGGCGTGATGTGCCCATGTAACTGTTGCTCCTGAACTAAGTAATATAGCTGTGTTTAATAGGGGCACAGAAAATGGGTCTAACACTTCTATACCAACAGGGGGCCAAACAGCCCCCAATTCTATAGTGGGAGATAAACTACTATGAAAGAAAGCCCAAAAGAACGCAAAAAAGAAGCAAACTTCAGAAGTAATAAAAAGGATCATACCATATCTTAATCCTTTTTTTACTATTTGAGTGTGGTGTCCTTGGAAAGTGGCTTCTCTAATAATATCTTTCCACCAAACAAACATTGTTAATATTATAGTTATTGCGCCTAAATACATTATCCATGTATAACTGTAATGAAAATATAACACTGAGCCCACTGTAATTAGTAGGGCCCCAATTGCGCCTATATAAGGCCATGGACTAGGGTCCACTAAATGATAAGGGTGATAAGCCTTACTCATGGCTCCCCGGCGGGGAATCGAGCGGAGACTAATACTCCTACCCAACAATTATTCTAAGTGTGGGTTAATGTAGATTTAGAGTATCATTAATGTATATGGTAGTTAGTAAACAAAATACATATGCTTGAATCAAGGCCACGGCAATTTCTAGTAAAGTTATAAAAACCATTACTAATATTGGGGCTAAGCTTAAGACTAACATTCCATTACTAATCATTGCAAACCCAAAACTTGCTAATATAGCAAATAAAAGGTGTCCAGCAGATAAATTAGCCGCTAATCGAACACCTAAGGAAATTGCCCGGGAAAGATAGCTAACCGTTTCAATTATAACTAATAGCGGGGCTAATGATAAAGGAGCCCCGCTAGGCATCATCATTGAAGCAAAGTTCCAACGGTATTGTGTTATACCCAATATTGTCACTGCTATTAAAATAGATAAACTTAGCCCGAAAGTAATAACAATATGGGCAGTTGGGGTAAACACATAAGGAAATAGACCTAACAGATTTAGTCCAGCAATAAACGCAAATAGGGTTATAATAAAAGTAAAATACTGATTTCCCTTATTAGCTGTAGAGTCTTTTACTAATTCTAAAAAGTGGGTATAAACAATCTCTTGTATAGCCTGCAATCTTGTAGGTATTAATTTATATGAACAACTCCCTATTAATATTGCACTTAATAGAATAAGCATCATAAGAGAAGAATTAGTAATTATCCCCCCAATTATCCGAACTACATTAAATTGATCAAAGAAAGAAGCTGCCATATTGAATATATGTAGGAAATGTCCCTATCTACGGAGTATATCTTGTAGTATAGCATATGCTCGATTAACCCCGAGTCCCTTACTAGGGGCTGCCCCCTCTTCCTGTAGTATACTTCTTATACGTAAATTATTTTGAATTTTAGGTAAAATAAATAAACTCATAATACTATAAAGTGCTAACAAAATTATTAGTGTCCAGCTATATTGAGTTAAATAAGCAGTTATATCTAAGTGAGGCATTATTCGATGATTGAAAGATCCTCTAAAGATCAGCACATAATGAAGATAGCCAGCTGATATATTTATCCATGCTAACAGCCTCTATAACAATGGGCATAAAAGAGTGATTAGCACCACATAACTCGGAACATTGACCATAAAATAATCCCGGTCTTTTAGCTAAAAACCCGGTTTGATTAAGACGTCCAGGCACAGCATCCATTTTAATAGCTAATGAAGGTACAGCAAATGAGTGAAGTACATCTGCGCCTGTAACTAAAACTCTTACATAAGTATCAATAGGAACAACCATTCTATTGTCAACTTCTAATAGTCGGAGATCGCCGGGTTGAAGGTCACTCGTAGGTATCATGTAAGAATCAAATTCTAAGGTACTATCTTCACCTAAGGTAGTTTGATAGTCTGAATACTCATAAGACCAATACCATTGATGACCTATGGCTTTTACTGTCACACCGGGTTCTACTATCTCATCCATCAAATAAAGTAGTTTCAAAGAAGGGAATGCTATAAACACTAGTATAACTGCCGGTATTATAGTCCAAACAATTTCTATCGTAACCCCCTCAATAAGATAGCGATGATAAGCTTGGCCTGTTAATCCTCTTATAATCAACCACAATACAGTTGTTATTATAATAATTAAAATAAACATAATTTGGTTATGTAGAAACAAAATCTCTTCCATAACAGGACTAGCAGCATCTTGGAAGCTTAGTTGAAATGGCTCAGCCGCGTCACGTAGGAGCGAGGCCTCTAATAATGCATTAATTGGAGTTTTCATTCTTCTCTAGCCCTGTTACTTTGTTGACACACCCAAAAGCTTTTCCAATTCCGTATATATGGCCCCAAGAGTGTTCTCACCTACTTTAGATTACTTTTAATCTAGAGTAAGC